TTATGGATAGGTTTTTTTAGTTCAGATAAGCCTAACCAATAGGATGAACTAAAAGAGCTCTCCATCAGGAACATGAACTTTGTACCGCGCACACGACTTAGATAAATTCATAATAGGCGGAAAAACTACAAAGAAATCAAAAGGGATAGGATAGAATTTATTCTATTTGTATTGTATCTGAAATTCTTTTTTCTAGTCCCATCCTACAATTTCTATAGAGTAGACCTTTGGGTCTTTTAACCAACTAACCTTTCAAATACGTATGAAGTATTAATATATTTTTCTTTTGAACGAGAACAGACAGGGTACGAACAAAAAAAGATTCTTTTAACTATTGTAATTTATTCTTTTCTCATCTATACAATGTATGGGTATATTTCCAGACGCCTAGATGGGTACGTAGGTATCCTGCTATAGAATATATGTCTGTTGATCCCTATGAATTATTATTCATATATAAAAGAAAGCATCCATTCTAAAACTAAATCATGTGCCAGGAACCAGATTTGAACTGGTGACACGAGGATTTTCAGTCCTCTGCTCTACCAGCTGAGCTATCCCGACCATCCTCTACGTATCAGTCTAATTTTACTATATGACTTGAGGCTATGTCAATTAAAAAAATGAAAGGGTATTTACTAAAAAGGGTTTTTATTAAAGTCTTATACAGTCCCTAGACTTTCTAAGTTTGTGATAAGAGAATCCAATTTTTATAGGATCTCTTTGTAAAATAATAGGCTGAATGAGAAAGATAACAAGCTTGAAACCACTAATGAAAAGAAAAAACGAGAGTATGAGAAAAAGAATTAGGTAATCAAATAAGACTTTTTAGGGGATTTGGGGATAGAGGGACTTGAACCCTCATGATTTCTAAAGTCGACGGATTTTCCTTTTACTATCAATTTCCTTGTTGTCAGTATTGACATGTATAATGGGACTCTATCTTTATTCTCGTCCGATTAATCTCAGTTCGTCAAAAGATCTCTCAGACTGTGGAGTGACACTTATTTTATCAATGAAGAGTCGATTCTTTCTTCAACTCGGAATCGCTTCCTAACAATTCTTTCATTTTAAAATAAAAATTTGAGTCGTCATTAATCATTTGATATACTATTTCGGTAGGTATACATATGTTTATTAAGATTTATCCTTCATCCTTTCTGGAGTTTCGATGAAAAGATTCCTTTGTCAATGCAACATAGTAAACTCTATTTGTTAGAACAACTTCCGTTGAGTCTCTGCACCTATCCTTTTTTATTCGCGCTTTTTGAACCCCTGTATTTGGGTTTGGTTTCGGAAAAGAAGATTTGGCTCAGGATTGCCCATTTTTAATTCCAGGGTTTCTCTGAATTTGAAAGTTTTCACTTAGTAGGTTTCCATACCAAGGCTCAATACAATTAAGTCCGTTGCGTCTACCAATTTCGCCATATCCCCTTTTTTTTTCGATTAGGATCTTATTGTGATGTCGTTTCATTCTTTCAATGGAACCCTTGAATTCATTAGATGCCGATTCCTATATTGAATATGTTTTCCTCCTATTTTTGCCTATCTTCTTTCATCTCTATCTGCGGAAAACTTTTTATGGGATCAGAAATGATTCTATCATTTCTGTATCCGCAATTCAATAGATATATACCACATATAGATTCTTCTTTTACTATAATTTTACCCGACATTATTAAATACTTGAACGGTCGATTTTTTTATTTCTTTTTGCTATAATAATATGAATTATGAATAGCTAAGAATGAATCTGAATAGTTACTAGGGAAAATAAGATCCAAGTAGTTTAGTAAATTCTTATGAAATGTACAATTTTCTTATGCGTATGTGAGCCCGCTTAGCTCAGAGGTTAGAGCATCGCATTTGTAATGCGGTGGTCATCGGTTCGATTCCGATAGCCGGCTTTTATGGATTTGTTTGATTTTTTACATGATTGATAATGTCTCTTTGAAATCAAAAACTTTTGAAAAGACCCATTTTTAAAGAGTCCCCAATTTATTATGTCGTAGAAACTTTCAACTAGGAATAAAAAAAAGGAAGAGTTAGATTAGGTCTCTACAGACCAAATCAAGAAAGGAAAAGATCCTTTTTTATTTATATATTTCATATATACAATAACAAAGTCTGATACAATTTATCTCATTATTCTTTGTAGTACAATATTTCCCTTTAGTTATTATTTAGTTTAGTTTTAATTTAGACTTATTCTGTAAAATGGAATTTCAAATAAGGAGTCTTTATGTCGCGTTACCGAGGGCCTCGTTTCAAAAAAATACGTCGGCTGGGGGCTTTACCGGGACTAACTAGTAAAAGACCTAGAGTTGGAAGTGATCTTAGAAACCAATCACGTTCCGGTAAAAGATCCCAATATCGTATTCGTCTAGAAGAAAAACAAAAATTGCGTTTTCATTATGGTCTTACAGAACGACAATTGCTTAAATATGTCCGTATTGCCGGAAAAGCGAAAGGTTCAACAGGTCAGGTTTTATTACAATTACTTGAAATGCGTTTGGATAATATCCTTTTTCGATTGAGCATGGCTTCTACTATTCCTGGAGCCCGCCAATTAGTTAATCACAGGCATATTTTAGTTAATGGTCGGATAGTAGATATACCGAGTTATCGTTGCAAACCCAGCGATATTATTACAGCGAAGGATGATAAAAAATCCAGAGCTCTGATTCAAAATTCTATTGATTCAACTCCTCATGAGGAATTGCCAAAACATTTGACTCTTCACTCAGTCCAATATAAAGGACTAGTCAATCAAATAATAGATAGTAAGGGGGTCGGTTTGAAAATAAATGAATTGCTAGTGGTAGAATATTATTCTCGTCAAACTTAAAACTCACTCAAATAACAAGGGTTCGAGCAATCTTACTTCATTTTCGACGAAGGAATAGATCGGCAGCGAGAATTAGATTCCTTATCTTTCCAATATTTTTGTATCAAAGGAATTAGGGATAGAGAACCCATACCGTCTAACTATTAGAATAATATTATCCCTTATTTGAGACATTATGGTCAGTAACATTGGTGAATTGGGTAACGTACGGAAAGAGAGGGATTCGAACCCTCGGTAAACAAAAGCCTACATAGCAGTTCCAATGCTACGCCTTGAACCACTCGGCCATCTCTCCTACATAATGATTATGGCCCAAAACCCGAGTGATTAGCGAGTTATTCATAATTAGATTATTTGATAGGTACGAACAATCAAATCAACCCTAACTATAAAAATAGAAAAGAAAGTTCCTTGCTTCACAGTTCAGGTAATAAAGATAATTTCATTTTATTAGTCTGTTTTTATGTTATTTCGTACTGTCCAATTCCTTTGTTTGTGGGAGCGTTTTCCTACGAGAGGTAATGAAGAATTTTAGAATGTATTGTTATCTATGCCTAGATCGCAGATAAATGGAAATTTTATTGATAAAACCTTTTCAATTATAGCCAATATCTTATTACGAATAATTCCGACAACCTCAGGAGAAAAAGAGGCATTTACTTATTACAGAGATGGTGCGATTTGATTCTTTTTTGATCATCCAAAGACACACGATTTGGGATAGAAAGAAAAAAGATTACTGAAAGAAATCTACACTTGTTGAAGGTGAAATTTATAAATAGAGCAATTCCTTCTGTCGTGTATCCTCGAGTAATGCCGCCTCAGATGCTTCAATTGTCGATTGGAGTATTGAGCGAAAGGTTACACCTATAGGTTCTATATTACAGGTTAATCCTACTTCACTAGTACCAATAGGGGGCATATGGGAAGAAGCACTACACCTAGAAATCAACAACACAAAAACTTTGTTATTTATTAACGATTAACCCCTTCCTCCTTATCAGGGTTGGGGCTAACAAGAATGGCTGGGACAACAAGCATCCATCTCGTTGGTACTTTGGATACCCGTATAACCGTCGAAGATTGTTGAAGTGACCAATTCCTGTAAATTAGGGAGCGTTGAGGACAAAGAAATTGTTGGAGTTACTATTTCATTTCTATCTAATCCTAACACGCTTGATGGTAAGAAAAAATCTTTTGCAGAAGGGTTGGCTAGAGATTTCTTGTAAAAACACTAGCCCCGTTCAGTTTATAATGAGAATATTTTAAGTCTTAATAAGTTATTATTCTTATTATGTACATAAAGGAGGAGCCGTATGAGATGCAAATTTCACGTACGGTTCTGGAACGGAGATTCGTGGAATCGAATGACGACCGTAACGGATGTCGGCTCAATCCGAAGGAAATTATGCGGAAGCTTTACAGAATTATTATGAAGCTATGCGACTAGAAATAGATCCCTATGATCGAAGTTATATACTCTATAATATAGGACTTATCCACACAAGTAATGGAGAACATACCAAAGCTTTGGAATATTATTTTCGAGCACTAGAACGAAACCCATTCTTACCCCAAGCTTTTAATAATATGGCCGTGATCTGTCATTACGTGCGACTCTCTCTACTATAGAAAGGAAAAGAAAAAAGCATTAAATACTAAAAGGCTTTCTACATATACATCGTTCAAAATAACGATTTTTATCAGCTGTAGCAAAGAAAAAAACTTCATATCAAATGAAGAAATAGATATGCCTAGATACTTTATTCTATGGATAAAGAATCTAATTGATAGAGGAAGCACCGTAAAGATCAATTAGCGGGGTTTTGGTCCGATACAATAAGAACTGCTTACTTATATCATTGTCATGATATGAAAAAAGTTAGGAATCCACTTATGTAATAGAGTTGATCCACTAGGGAGCAGCGGTGTAGCATCAGATCCCAAAGAGAGTAAGTCTTTTCTTTCTTATGAAGGAAAGTCTTTTTCAAGGATTCTATATAAATTTCTATATGAAATTGAGATAGTTACCTTTCAGAAAATTCTAACGATACAATAGGTAAATAAAAAAAATACCCATGTTTTATTCTTCAGAAGGTGGGATAAAAGATAAAACGAAAACCTATAAGTAATCCAAATTTTCGTTTAAAAC